TGGGAAATTATTTCTTTTAATTCAGTAAGGGTAGTATTTTCTATTTTATTAGATTGAATATCTTTATTATTTATAATATTTGTTACTATAATTTCTTCTTCTGTAATTTATTATAGTAAAAGTTATATAAGTTCTGAAATAAATATAAATCGATTTATTATTTTAGTTTTATTATTTGTTTTTTCTATAATATTGTTAATTATTAGGCCTAATATAATTAGAATTCTTTTAGGGTGAGATGGGTTAGGTTTAGTTTCTTATTGTTTAGTAATTTATTATCAGAATAATAAATCTTATAATGCTGGGATATTGACTGTATTAATAAATCGAATTGGGGATGTTATAATTTTAATACTAATTTCTTGAATATTAAATTATGGAAGTTGAAATTATATTTATTACTTAAATTTTATAAAAAATGATTATTCAATACAAATTATTGGGGTTTTAGTTATTATTGCTGCTATAACAAAAAGAGCTCAAATTCCTTTTAGTTCTTGATTACCAGCTGCTATAGCAGCTCCTACTCCAGTTTCTGCTTTAGTCCATTCTTCTACTTTGGTTACTGCGGGGGTTTATTTATTAATTCGGTTTAATAATCTATTAGTTGATATAATTTTTTTAAAATTTTTATTATTATTATCTGGGTTAACAATAATAATGGCGGGAGTATGTGCTAATTATGAATTTGATCTAAAAAAAATTATTGCTTTATCTACTTTAAGACAGTTAGGGTTAATAATAAGAATTTTAAGAATAGGATTATATGATTTAGCTTTTTTTCATTTATTGACTCATGCTATATTTAAAGCTTTATTATTTATATGTGCTGGATCAATTATTCATTTAATGAATGATAATCAAGATATTCGAGCAATGGGGGGTATTAGGTTGTATGTTCCTTTAACATCTTTATGTATAAATATTTCAAATTTAGCATTATGTGGAATTCCTTTTTTATCAGGATTTTATTCTAAGGATATGATTTTAGAAATGGTGAGAATGAGATATTTAAATTCATTAGTTTTTTATTTATATTATTTTTCAACAGGATTGACAATATTTTATACTATTCGATTATTAATGTATTTAATAGTAAATGATTTTAATTTATTAAATACTTATAATTTATATGATGAAGATTATACAATATTAAAAAGTATATTTATTTTACTATGTATAAGATTAATTTCAGGGAGGATATTAAGTTGATTAATTTTTAATTATCCTTATATAATTTATTTACCTTTTTCTTTAAAAATAATAGTAATTTATGTAAGATTTATGGGTTTATTAATAGGTTTATTAATAAGTAGAATAAATATTTATTCATTTAATAAATTTATAATATCTTATAATTTAAGATTTTTTTCAACTTTAATATGATTTATGCCTAGGTTATCTACTTATGGCTTAAATTATTATTTTTTAAAGTTTGGTCAAAATTTAGTAAAAAATATTGATATAGGTTGAAGAGAATTATATAGTGGACAGGGGATTTTTGAGATTATTAAAAAATATTCTTTATTAAATGTTATTTATCAGATAAATAATTTTAAAATTTATTTATTTAGATTTGTTTTATGAATGCTGGTATTTATAATTTTAATTATAATTTATTTAAATAACTTAAGTTTAGAGTATAATATTGAAGATATTATGGTGATTATATAAATCTTTTTAAATAAATAAATATAAGTTAGGGGTATTTTATATATTTATCTATATATATATATATATATATATATATATATTATTTATAAAATGAAATAAATTATTTATTTTTACATTGAAAATGTAAAGTTTTTCATTTAAACTATATAAATTAGTGAAAATAAAGAAAAAAAAAATAAGAAATATTWATGAATTTAATCACTAGAAATTAAGTTAGAAGCTTAATATAAAATATTTCTAATTGGAAAATTATTCAATTTTATCATTAACAGTGATATACCTCTATTTGGTTTCAATTAATTAATAAATAAGGAGGTTAAAGTAGCTCTATCTTTTAAGTCGAAATTAAATGCAAAATTGCTTCTTATTTAAGATAAATTGAATTCAATAATTTTTAAATGCAAATTAAATGTTTTAATTAAACTATAATCCTAATTAATTTATTCAATTTAATATATTTTGGTTTCATTCATGGTAAGTTCCTACTAATAATATAATAATAAAGAAAAATCTAATTTTAAATCAGGTTAAAAAATTAATTATTAAGAATGTTGTAATTATAGGAAAAATTAATGCAATTTCTACATCAAAAATTAAAAAAATTACTGTAATTAAAAAAAAATGTAAAGAAAAAGGAATTCGGGCTAAAGATTGAGGGTCAAATCCACATTCAAAAGGAGAACATTTTTTTCGATCAAGAAATGATTTTTTAGAAATTATAAATGAAATAAATATAAAAATATTAGCAATAATAATTATAATAAAAGATATATATATTAATAAAATAATTATTTATATTAATTAAATTTAAACATTTTGATTGGAAGTCAAATATACTATATATATTATATAAATAATTATTCTCCTCATCAATAAATTGAGATATATAAAAATAATCAAACTACATCTACAAAATGTCAGTATCATGCAGCTGCTTCAAATCCAAAATGATGAGAGTTAGAAAAATGATTATTAAAATGACGAATAAAACATGTTAATAAAAAGATAGTTCCGATAATTACATGTAGTCCATGGAATCCTGTAGCTATAAAAAATGTAGCTCCGTAAATTCTGTCTGCAATTGTAAATGGTGCTTCAATATATTCATAAGCTTGTAAAATGGTAAAATAAATTCCTAGTAAAACAGTAGAAATTAATCCTTGATATGCTTGAGTGTAATTATTTTCTATTAGGGAATGATGAGCTCATGTGACAGTGATTCCTGATGTAATTAAAATAATTGTATTAAGAAGAGGAATTTGGAAAGGGTTAAAGGGGGTAATATTTATTGGAGGTCATAAAGATCCAATTTCAATATTAGGAGATAATCTTCTATGAAAAAAAGCTCAAAAAAATGATACAAAAAAGAATACTTCTGAGACGATAAATAAAATTATTCCCCAACGTAATCCTTTAGTAACTAAAATAGTGTGTTTGCCTTGGAAAGTTCCTTCACGACAAATATCTCGTCATCATTGATATATAGTTAATAAAATAATTATATATCCTAGGATAATTAAGTTTATATTAAAATTATGGAATCATTTCACTATTCCTGTAACTAAGGTTAATACTCCAAGGGCTCCAGTTAAAGGTCATGGACTATAATCTACTAAATGATATGGGTGGTTATTAGATATGGTCATTTAAATTAATTAACTTCTCTAGAATAAAGAGTACTTAAAATAGTAATAACATAGGATTGAATAATTCTAACTGCAGATTCTAAAATTAATAATAAAATTTGAGCAATAATTAATATAATTAATAAATAACTAACTATATTATTGTCGGTTCTACTTAATAATGTTAATAGTAAATGTCCTGCAATTATATTGGCTGTTAATCGAACTGCTAATGTTATAGGTCGAATAATGTTTCTAATTGTTTCGATTAATACTATAAAAGGTATTAAAATGTTTGGAGTTCCTTGAGGAATTATATGAATAAATATATGTTGAGCATTATTAAATCACCCAAAAATTATAAATCTTAATCATAAAGTTAAAGACAATGATAATGATATATTCAAGTGACTAGTACTTGTAAAGATATAAGGGAATAATCCTAAAAAATTATTAAATAAAATAAAAAAGAATAAGGAAATAAAAATAAAAGTTGATCCATTAAATCTTTTAGGTCCCAATAAAGTTTTAAATTCATTATGAAGTTTATAAGAGATAAAATTTCATAATTTAAAATGACGATTAGGGATTAATCAAAAAGAATAAGGAATAAATATTAGTCCAATAAAAGTTCTAGTTCAATTAATTGGTAAGTTGAGTAGATTAGTTGAAGGATCAAAAATTGAAAATAAATTATTTATCATTTTCAAGTAAGATTATTTTTTAATTTAAAAAAGTTTTTATTTATTTTAATATTTTCATAATTAAAAATAAAATAATTTATAATATTGAAAATAATGAAAATTAAAATAAATAAAAATAATGAAAAAATTCAGTTAATCGGTATTATTTGAGGAATAAAAGAATATTACTTGAGTAATAATTTAAATTTGACATATTTATGTTATACATATAATTAACTAATTCTTTTTTCATTAGAAATAATTGTTAATTTATTATAAAATGGTTTAAGAGACCAGCACTTACTTTCAGTCATCTAATGAAGAGTAATTATTAATTCAGTTAATGAAGTTTTTAATAGGAATTCTTTCAATTATGATAGGTATAAAGCTATGATTTGCTCCGCAAATTTCAGAACATTGCCCAAAAAAGATTCCAGGGCGGTTAATAAAAAATCTAGTTTGATTTAATCGCCCTGGATTAGCATCAGCTTTTACTCTTAAAGCGGGGACAGTTCAAGAGTGAATTACATCAGTAGCTGTGATTAAAATACGAATTTGATTATTTGTAGGTAGAACAATTCGGTTATCTACATCAAGTAGTCGAAACCTATTTGAAGTATTATTAGTTGATTGATTTATATAAGAATCAAATTCTACATTATTAAAATCAGAGTATTCATAACTTCAATATCATTGATGTCCGATTGATTTAAGAGTAATTAATGGATTATTTAGTTCATCTAATAAGTACAATAAACGAAGAGAGGGGATAGCAATAAAAATAAGGGTTATAGCTGGTAAAATGGTTCAAATTAATTCAATTATTTGATTTTCTAATAAAAATCGGTTAATATAATTATTAAAAAATAAAGTAATTATTAAATAAGATACTAAAATTGTAATTATAATTAAAATAATTAATGTATGATCATGGAAAAAAATAATTTGTTCTATTAATGGGGATGCTCCATTTTGATAATTAATATCAGATCATGTAGGCATATTCTAAAAAAAGGATAGTCCTTTATAAATGGGGTTTAAATCCATTACATATAGTCTGCCATATTAGAAATTACTTAAGATAGGTAATTCATTATAGGAGTGTTCAGAAGGAGGTAAAGCTTGATATCATTCAATAGATGAAGATATATTTAAAGGGAATAAAATTATTTGTTGGTTAATTATTGATTCTCAAATAATAAGGATTATTATAATTAATGAAAAAAAAGAAATATAAGATCCTAAAGAAGAAATAATATTTCATGAAATGAAATTGTCTGGATAATCTGAATAACGTCGAGGTATTCCGGCAAGTCCTAAAAAATGTTGAGGGAAAAAAGTTAAGTTAACTCCAATGAATATTGAAATAAATTGAATTTTTAATAAATAAGGGTTTATTATTAAGCCTGTAAATAGGGGGTATCAATGAATAAATCTTCCAAAAATAGCGAATACAGCCCCTATAGAAAGAACATAATGAAAATGAGCTACTACATAATATGTATCATGTAAGGTGATATCAATTGATGAGTTAGCTAATACTACTCCAGTCAATCCTCCTACTGTAAATAAAAAAATAAATCCTAATCTTCAAAGTATGGAGGGGCTATAGTTAATTTGAGCTCCATGAAGAGTAGCTAATCAGCTAAAAATTTTAATTCCTGTTGGGACTGCAATAATTATTGTTGCAGATGTGAAATAGGCTCGAGTATCAATATCTATTCCTACTGTAAATATATGATGAGCTCATACAATAAATCCTAATAAGCCAATTGCTAATATAGCATAAATTATTCCTAAACATCCAAATGTTTCTTTTTTACCTCTTTCTTGTGAAATTATATGAGAAATTATTCCAAATCCTGGTAAGATTAAAATATAGACTTCTGGGTGTCCGAAAAATCAAAATAAATGTTGATAAAGAATTGGGTCTCCCCCTCCAGCGGGGTCAAAAAAAGAGGTATTTAAATTTCGGTCTGTTAGTAATATTGTAATAGCTCCTGCTAATACAGGTAAAGATAATAATAATAATAAGGCGGTAATTCCCACTGATCAAACAAATAGAGGTATTTGATCAAAGGATATCCCATTAACTCGTATATTAATAATTGTTGTAATAAAGTTAATTGCTCCCAGAATTGAGGAAATTCCAGCTAAATGTAAAGAAAAAATAGCTAAATCAACAGAAGTTCCTCTGTGGGCAATATTGGATGATAAAGGGGGGTAAACTGTTCATCCAGTTCCGGCTCCATTTTCTACAATACTTCTAGAGATAAGAAGTATTAAAGAGGGGGGTAGGAGTCAAAAGCTTATATTATTTATTCGGGGGAAGGCTATATCAGGGGCTCCTAATATAAGAGGGACTAGTCAATTACCAAATCCTCCAATTATGATTGGTATTACTATGAAAAAAATTATAATAAAAGCATGAGCTGTCACAATAGTATTATAAATTTGATCATCTCCAATTAATGATCCAGGGGTTCCTAATTCTGTTCGAATTAATAGTCTAAGGGATGTCCCTACTATTCCTGCTCAAGTTCCAAAGATAAAATATAAAGTTCCAATATCCTTATGATTAGTTGAAAAAAGTCATTTTCGCAAATAAAATGGCTGAGATTAAAGCGATAAATTGTAAATTTATTAACGAGAAAATTCTCTTTTATTATATGAGATATATATATATATATATAAAAGTATAAGTAAGTCTTATATTCAATAATGATATAAAATTGCAAATTTTAAGGTGTAAAATAATAAATACTAAGGCTTAAAAAAAATATTTTTTATAAATAATTTTGAAGATTATTAGTTTAATTAACTTAAAACCTTAAAAAAAAATTAAATATATATATATATATATATATATATATATATACATATAAATAGGTTAAAAGCAAAGTGTTTATAATATTAATAATTAAATTTAAATTTATGATAAAATATAATTAAAAATAAATATAAAATAATTTTAAAATTTAAAATTAAATTAAATCATAAAAAAAAAGTTCTAGCAATTATACCTGATAAAGAAATAAAATTAAAAAAATAAATTAAATTTAAAAAATTATTATTAATAAAAATTTTAAATCATTTTAATTTAAATGAATAAAATATTAACGAAAGAAAAATAATTCGAATATAAATAAATAATAAAATTAAACTAAATATAATGATACAAAAATTAATAATGAAAAAATTGTTAATTATTAAATAATTGATAATTAATCATTTAGGGAAGAACCCTATGAATGGGGGTAAACCTCCTAAAGATAAAAAATTAATTAAAATTGAAATTTTAATTAAAAAGTTTATATTAAAAAAAAATAATTGATTAACAAAAAAAATATTAATGATATAAAATAAGAAACATACAATAAAAGAAAAAATTGAATAAAAAATAAAATAAATTAATCATAAATTTTCACTAATAGATATTGCTGAAAGCATTCACCCTAAATTATTAATTGAAGAAAATGCTATTAATTTACGTAAAGAAGTTTGATTAAATCTTCCAATAGCTCCAACTAATGTGTTAATGATTAGGATAAAATATAAATAATTGAAATTAAAATAATATGATAAAAGAATTATGGGGGTAATTTTTTGTCAAGTTATTAAAATAAAACAATTAAATCATGAAAGACCTTCTATAATATTTGGAAATCAGTAGTGGAAAGGGGCAGATCCTATTTTTATAAATAAGGTTGAATTAATAATAATAGAAAATAGATTGTTTAAATAATTTTTTATAAAAAATAAATTTAATATAATATAAAATAAAAAGTTAATAGAGGCAATTGATTGGGTTAAAAAGTATTTTAAGGATGCTTCAGAATTTAATAAATTATTAGGGGTAGATATCAGGGGGATGAATCTTAATAAGTTAATTTCTAAGCCAATTCAACATCCAAGCCAAGAATTAGAGGAAATTGAAATTAATGTTCTAAAAAATAAAATAAATAGAAAAAATATTTTAGTAGAATTTGGGGTAAAAATGATAAAAAATAAGAATTATAGTCTTTTATGAAGTTTATTCATATTATAAATTATATTTTAGTGTAAGATGCACAATAATTTTTGAAATTATTAGATATAGTTTAATTCTATACAATATAATAAAGGTAAAAAAAATTACATAATTTATTCTATCAGAATAATCCTTTAATCAGGCACTTTATTTTTAAAAAAAGGGGTTCCTTTATATTTGGGGTATGAACCCAAAAGCTTCTCTTAGCTTATTTTTAA